ATTTTCAAATTTTTATTTGATGTGGTTATAACTCATAAAAATGATCAAATTCTTATAAAAAATTTGATTGATTTAATGGAAATCAATAAAAAAGTTCCTCGATGGTCATACAAATTAATAAGTGAGTTGGAAGAATTGGAAGGGGAAAATGAAGAAAATGTACCAATGGAGCCTGGAATTCGTTCAAGAAAAGCAAAACGTGTAGTGGTTTTTACTGATAAAGAGTCACGTAACGAGATTTATACTAATCTCAAAGATACTCAAAATTCTGATCAAAAAGATGAAATGGCTTTGATCCGTTATTCACAACAATCTGATTTTCGTCGAGAGATAATTAAAGGATCCATGCGTTCCCAAAGGCGTAAAACTGTTATTTGGGAATTTTTTCAAGCAAAAGTACATTCCCCCCTTTTTTTTGATAGAATAGATAAACGTTTTTTTTTTTCGTTTGATATATGGGGGCTAAAAAAAAAAATTTTTAAAAATTTAATGTGGAAAAAAAAAAAAAAAAAGATTGATAAAAAAAAAGAAGAAGAACAATCAAAAATAGAAGAAAAAAGACGGATAGAAATTGCAGAAACTTGGGATAGCTTCCTATTTGCTCAAATAATAAGAGGTTCTCTCTTAATAACTCAATCTATTCTTAGACAATATATTATATTTCCTTTATTGATAATAATTAAAAATATCGTCCGTATCTTATTATTTCAATCTCCCGAGTGGTCTGAGGATTTAAAAGATTGGAAACGTGAAATGCATGTTAAATGCACTTATAATGGAGTTCAACTATCCGAAAAAGAATTTCCAAGAAACTGGTTAACGGATGGTATTCAGATAAAAATCCTATTTCCTTTTTATCTTAAACCTTGGCATAAATCTAAATTTCAATTATCTCAGAAGGCTCGACTAAAAAAAATAAAAGACAAAGGAGAAAAAAATAATTTTTGTTTTTTAACAGTTTGGGGAATGGAAACCGAACTACCATTTGGTTCTGTCCAAAAAACGCCTTCTTTTTTTGAACCTATTTCTAAAGAATTAAAAAAAAGAATCAAAAAATTTAAAACTAAATCTTTTCTGGTTTTAAGGATTTTCAAAGAAAGAACAACAATTTTCCGAAAAGTCACAAAAGAAATGAAAAACTGGATTCTCAAAAACTTTCTTTTTATAAAAGAAAAAAAAAAAGACCTTTCAAAAAAAAATCTAATTCCATTATTTGGCCCGAGAGAAAAATCTGAATTAAATGAAACTAAACAAGATTCAATAATGAGTCATGAACTATCTGTTCAAAATAAATCCATGGAGTGGACAAATTCTTCACTCAGCGAAAACAAAATAAAAAATTTGATTCATAGAATAAAGAGAATCAGAAATCAAATAGAAGAAATTTCAAAAGAAAAACAAAACCTAACTAATAGTTGTAACAAACTGCATTATGAGTCTAAAATAATTGAGTCATCAAAAAAAATTTTGCAGACATTCAAAAGAAAAAATACCCGATTAATTCGTAAATCTTTTTTTTTTCTAAAATTTTGCATCGAACAACTGTCTATAGCTATTTTTCTAGGTATCATTAATATTCCAAGAATTACTACACAACTTTTTTTTGAATCGACAAAAACAATTCTTGCTAAATCTATTTACAAGAATGAAGAAAATGGAGAAAAAATTAATAAAAAAAATACCATTTATTTTATTTCGACTATACAAAATTTAATATCCAATAAAAAAAATTTTAGTTATGACCTATGCTCTTTATCACAAGCATATGTATTTTACAAATTATCACAAATTCAAGTTAGTACCTTTTCTAAATTAAAGGCTGTTCTTGAATATAACATATGCATAACATCCTTTTTTGTTAAGAATAAAATAAAATTTTTTTTTCAAGAACAAGGAATCTTTCATTATGAATTGAAAGATAAAACCTTTTTTAATTCCGAAGTAAATCAATGGAAAAACTGGTTACGAAGTCATTATCAATACAATTTACCTCAGATTTCATGGGCTAGATTAGTAACCAAAAAGTGGAAAAAAAAAATAAACCAAGACTCTCTACTTCTAAATCTAAGTTTAACCAAAGAGGATTCATATGAAAAAACGAAATTTGATAATTACAAAAAACAAATTTTTTTTGAGGCCGCCTCGTTATTAAATCCAAAACATAATTTTAAAAAAGATTCTATATATAATCTTTTTTGCTACAAATCTATTCATTCTACAGAAAAAAATTTTGACATGTCTATAGACATGGCTCTAGATAATTCTTTAGTCTCTTGTTTTCTAGAAAAAGTGAATATTCGGGGTATAGGGGAAATTCGGCATAGAAAATATTTGGATTGGAGAATTCTCAACTTTTGGTTTACAAAAAAAGTCAATATTGAGCCCTGGGTTGATACGAAGAGTAAAAAAAAATATATTAATACTAAAGTTCAAAATTATCAAAGAATTGATAAAATAACTAAGACGGGTCTTGCCAATCAAAAAAGTTGCTTTTTTGATTGGATGGGAATGAATGAAGAAATACTAAATCATCGTATAACAAATTTCAAAATTTTTTTCTTTCCAGAATTTTGCTTATTTTCTAGTACATATAAAATGAAACCGTGGGTCATACCAATCAAATTACTTCTTTTAAATTTTAATGAAAACATAAATGTTAATAACAAGATCACTCGAAAGAAAAAAGGTTTTATACCATCAAATGAAAAAAAATCCCTTCGATTTTATAATCTAAATAAAGACGAAAAAGAATCGGTAGAGCTTGAATCAGATAAAGAAAAAAAAAGAAATCCTGAATTAGCTCTAGCAAACCAAGAAAAAAATATTGAAGAAAATTATGCAGCATCGACGCTAAAAAAACGTAAAAATAAAAAACAATACAAAAGCAATACAGAAACGGAACTTGATTTATTTCTCACAAGATATTCGCGTTTTCAATTGCGATGGAATAATTTTTTTAATAAAAAAATTATCACTAATGTAAAAGTATACTGTCTCTTGGTTAGACTAAAAAATCCAAACGAAATAGCGATATCTTCTATTGAAAAAGGAGAGATGAACCTAGACATTCTAATGATTGAGAAGAATTTCACTTTTACAAAATTAATGAAAAAAGGAATATTGATTATTGAACCTGTCCGTTTGTCTCTACAAAATGATGGACAACTTATTATATATAGAACCATAGGTATTTCATTGGTTCATAAAAATAAACAAAAAATAAGTAAAAGATACAAAAAAAAAATTGAGAAATCCATTACAAAATATCAAAACAATACTGTAACTATAAAAAAAAATCATTATGATTTCTTTGTCCCTGAAAACATTCTATCCCCTAAACGACGTAGAGAATTTCGAATTCTAATTTGTTTCAACTTAAAAAAAAAAAATGCGAGGGATAGAAATTCAAGATTTGATAAGAATATTCAAAACTTGACCACAGTTTTGCATAAAAAGAAAGATCTTGATAAGGATAAAAATAACCTAATTAAATTAAAATCCTTTCTTTGGCCCAATTTTAGATTAGAAGATTTAGCTTGTATGAATCGCTATTGGTTTAATACTCCTAACGGAAATCATTTCAGTATGATAAGAATACATATGTATACGCGATTTCCAATTCATTAATGATAGATCCTTTTTACTATAATATATAAGTTACGGTATATGAAAACAACTATAATGCACAAATATGAGGAATTGTTTTAAATTCAATCTTTATACATAAGATTAATTGAATCAATCACATAGATACCAATCAGAACAGATCCATAAATAAATTAACAGAATCCTCCTTTTTTAGATCGAAATTTAGATTTTTTTATAAAATGGAGAATTAAAAAGTTAATAATTAAATTAAGATCCGTGTACAAAAAAACTACCATTATTATTACTGATCAGTAAAATTCATATCTTTCAATTCATATTAAAAGGGGAAGGATTTCTTTTTATGATAAAAAATGCATTCATTTCATTTCAAGAACAAAAAGAAGAAAGCAGGGGATCTGTTGAATTTCAAGTATTCAGTTTCACTAATAAGATACGAAGACTTACTTCACATTTGGAATTGCACAGAAAAGATTATTTATCTCAGAGGGGTCTACGAAAAATTCTGGGAAAACGTCAACGACTGCTCGCTTATTTGTCAAAAAAAAATAGAGTACGTTATAAAGAATTAATTAATAAGTTGAATATTCGGGAATTAAAAACTCGTTAAATTCAAAAATTGTGAATTAGTTAATTTTTTAGATCTTGAATTTTTTGATAAACTTCTTTTTCAGCAATCTAATTCATGCCAGAACGAATCAAGGAAAAACTTATGAAGAGACCAGTTACAGGAAAAGATCTTATGGTAGTCAATATGGGACCTCACCACCCATCCATGCATGGTGTTCTTCGCTTAATTGTTACTCTAGATGGTGAGGATGTTGTTGACTGTGAACCCATATTGGGTTATTTACACAGAGGAATGGAAAAAATTGCAGAAAATCGAGCAATTATACAATATTTACCTTATGTAACGCGATGGGATTATTTAGCTACTATGTTTACAGAAGCAATAACAGTAAATGGACCAGAACAATTGGGAAATATTCAAGTTCCTAAAAGGGCCAGCTATATTAGAGTAATTATGCTAGAATTGAGTCGTATCGCTTCTCATCTGTTATGGCTCGGCCCTTTTATGGCAGATATTGGTGCACAGACTCCTTTTTTCTATATTTTCAGAGAACGAGAATTTGTATATGATCTATTCGAAGCTGCCACCGGTATGAGAATGATGCATAATTTTTTTCGTATTGGAGGAATAGCGGCTGATTTACCGTATGGTTGGATAGATAAATGCTTGGATTTTTGTGATTATTTTTTAACAGAGGTTGTTGAATATCAAAAACTGATTACACGAAATCCTATTTTTTTAGAACGGGTTGAAGGAGTTGGGATTATTGGTGGGGAAGAAGCAATAAATTGGGGTTTATCCGGACCAATGTTACGCGCATCCGGAATACCATGGGATCTTCGTAAAGTGGATCGTTATGAGTCTTACGATGAATTTGAATGGGAAATTCAGTGGCAAAAACAAGGAGATTCATTAGCTCGTTATTTAGTACGACTTAGCGAAATGACAGAATCCATAAAAATTATTCAACAGGCTCTGGAAGGACTTCCGGGGGGGCCCTATGAGAATTTAGAAAGCAGAGGCTTTGATAGAAAAAGGAATCCAGAATGGAATGATTTTGAATATAGATTCATTAGTAAAAAACCTTCTCCTACTTTTGAATTATCGAAACAAGAACTTTATGTAAGAGTTGAAGCTCCAAAAGGGGAATTGGGCATTTTTCTCATAGGAGATCAAAGTGGTTTTCCTTGGAGATGGAAAATCCGACCACCGGGTTTTATTAATTTGCAAATTCTTCCTGAACTAGTTAAAAGAATGAAATTGGCTGATATTATGACGATACTCGGTAGCATAGATATAATTATGGGAGAAGTTGATCGTTAAAATGATAATTTATACAACAACAGTCCAAACTATAAATTCTTTTGTTAAATTGGAATCTTTAAAAGAGGTCTATGGACTCATATGGATATTTGTCCCTATATTTTCTCTTGTATTGGGAATCATAACAGGTGTACTAGTAATTGTGTGGTTAGAAAGAGAAATATCTGCAGGGATACAACAACGTATTGGACCTGAATACGCCGGCCCATTGGGAATTCTTCAAGCTCTAGCCGACGGGACAAAACTACTTTTCAAAGAAAATCTGCGTCCATCAAGAGGAAATACTCCTTTATTTAGTATTGGACCATCTATAGCAGTTATCTCAATTTTACTAAGTTATTCAGTAATTCCCTTTAGCAATCACCTTGTTTTAGCGGATCTCAATATCGGTATTTTTTTATGGATTGCCATCTCAAGTATTGCTCCTATTGGACTTCTTATGTCAGGATATGGATCAAATAATAAATATTCTTTTTTAGGTGGTCTGCGAGCTGCTGCCCAATCGATTAGTTATGAAATACCATTAACTCTATGTGTTTTATCAATATCTCTGCGTGCGATTCGTTGAAACATAAACGTTTTTTTTTATTATTCCGTTTCTTCTAGCCGAATAAGGTAAAAAAACGGAATATATATTGATCTTGCGGGTTAATCTTGATAAAAGGAATTTGATAGTTCTATATGAGTGAAAAAAAACTGCTCAGAAATTAGCAGTAAAAAGAAAAATTGAGTCTCATTTCCTATGTACAAAGGTTAAACGGAAATAAACATAAACGTAAGAATCACTTTACCCCAAGGTTGGTTGATTAGTCATCCTGGCTTGAAGCGGGTTAAAAATATTAACCGTATGACGTTTTCACTATCAGTTATATAGATTAACATACATGTATTACAAAGTGAACGGCAATTAGGTAAAAGTGAGTGGAGGGTTAGAAACACCAAAATACACAAAGAATTTGTAATAGAGATTAACCAAAAGCATATTTATGCATAACATAAGATAACAAAAAAAAGAAGGTTAATTGGGGTTTGAAATTAGTAGAAATGATCAGACAGTACTCCCCAAGATTCCGATTCAGAGTATGCTCCTATCCACCGATAAATGTAATGACTATCAGAAACGAAATAATCCTTTATTTTTTATAAGTCCACCAACTTTTTTTTCTAAAAAAGAAAGAAGAATAGGAACGAAATAAGAATATATTTTTTCATATATTTCGAAAATCAAAGCGAATTTTTGTTTTGTCATGAATATTAATAGGATGTCGAATTCTTTTTCGTAATCGAAAACCACGATGGACTGAAATACCTATTTTTATTTTTACAATGAGTATTTTATTAAAGGATTTAGTTATTACTCAACAAATAGAAATTGAAATTTGTAAAGGATGAGATGAATTCCGAAGCGCTTTTTTTTATTCTTAGAATTTGAGCAGACAGAATTCCATTGGTATAATTCGGGACCCGAGATATATTTAATCTATTTTAGAACACATCATATCGATCTAAATAATACTAATCTGGTCCTTAGATTTATTTATGGCCCCCGAGGAGCCGTATGAGGCGAAGACCTCATGTACGGTTTTGTAATAGCGGTGAAAATAGTAATGTTATCGCCGACTAGGATTATCTAACAGTTTAAGTACAGTTGATATAGTTGAGGCACAATCAAAATATGGTTTTTGGGGATGGAATTTGTGGCGTCAACCTATAGGTTTTATCATTTTTCTAATTTCTTCCCTAGCAGAATGCGAGAGGTTACCGTTTGATTTACCAGAAGCGGAAGAAGAATTAATAGCAGGTTATCAAACTGAATATTCAGGTATAAAATTTGGTTTATTTTACGTTGCTTCTTATCTAAATCTATTAATTTCCTCATTATTTGTAACAGTTCTATACTTAGGCGGTTGGAATATTTCTATTCCGTATATATCTATTCTGGAGCTATTTCAAAGGGATCAAATTTTTGGAACAACAATTGGTATCTTTATTACATTAGCTAAAACTTATTTGTTCTTGTTCATTTCTATCGCAACAAGATGGACTTTACCTAGGCTAAGAATGGATCAACTATTAAATCTTGGATGGAAATTTCTTTTACCTATTTCCCTTGGTAATCTATTATTAACAACTTCTTTCCAACTCTTTTCACTCTAAATTGAAAATGAATCCAACATATTCAGTATTTGTTTTAAACAAGAGAAAGAAACAAAGATCAAATTATTCATAGATAATTACAATATGCTTCCTATGATAACCGGGTTCATGAATTATGGTCAACAAACCCTGCGAGCTGCAAGGTATATTGGTCAAGGTTTTATGATTACCTTATCCCACACAAATCGTTTACCTGTAACTATTCAATATCCCTATGAAAAATTAATAACATCGGAACGTTTCCGTGGTCGAATCCATTTTGAATTTGATAAATGCATTGCTTGTGAAGTATGTGTTCGAGTATGTCCTATAGATCTGCCTGTTGTTGATTGGAAATTGGAAACTAATATTCGAAAAAAACGATTGCTTAATTACAGTATTGATTTTGGAATTTGTATATTTTGTGGTAATTGTGTTGAGTATTGTCCAACAAATTGTTTGTCAATGACTGAAGAATATGAATTTTCAACTTATGATCGTCACGAATTGAATTACAATCAAATAGCTTTGGGTCGTTTACCAATGTCAGTAATTGACGATTATACTATTCGAACAATTTTGAATTCACCTCAAACATAAAATGGGTAAACCCATTAAGTTGATTAAAAAAAAGAATTCAAAATTTGTGAATTATATAAAGAATTTAATTAAGAACTTGTATTGTATTTATATAATAATATTAAGTATTAAGGCTCATTCTTTTAATATAATATATTCGTAATTACTTTCTTGAGATAGATAGTACACTTTAGAATAAAAAAAGAGAAACTGTCTAATAATTGTATCTACATCAATTCATATTCATTAGATTCTAATTTGACTCTATTAGAAACATATTAAAAAAATAATTTCCCGGTTAAATTAATAAGGTCATGAAAAGGATTTCGATTTGTTTCTTATTTAAATAATATAATGGATTTGCCTGGACCAATACATGATTTTCTTTTAGTTTTTCTGGGATCCGGTCTTCTAGTAGGAGGTCTGGGAGTGGTATTACTTCCCAACCCAATATTTTCAGCCTTTTCCTTAGGATTTGTTCTTGTTTGTATATCTTTATTGTATATTCTCTCAAATTCCCATTTTGTAGCTGCTGCACAACTCCTTATTTACGTGGGGGCCATAAATGTTTTAATCATATTTGCTGTAATGTTCATGAATGATTCAGAATATTCCACAGATTTAAATCTGTGGACCGTTGGGAATGGGATTACTTCGTTGGTTTGTACAACTATTCTTTTTTCATTAATGTCTACTATTCTCGATACGTCGTGGTACGGGGTTATTTGGACTACAAGATTAAACCAGATTCTAGAGCAAGATTTAATAAGTAATAGTCAACAAATAGGAATTCATTTATCAACAGATTTTTTTCTTCCATTTGAACTCATTTCAATAATTCTTTTAGTTGCTTTGATAGGTGCAATTTCTGTGGCTCGTCAATAAAAAACGATTAGTAAAGACCAAAGAAAACGTTGTGTATGTTATGATATTTTTTTTCCGTTCATTCAATTAAATTCGATTGACTACTATTTCATATTTTAAATATTAATTTTTATATTTGATATATATTTGAAAAATTTTTTTACCTAATATACGTACGTGTTTGTTATATTCTAGTTGATTGAATCTAGTGAATTATTTTTCATATTGAAATGAATCAAAATTGATAAGGAGTTGCTGAATGATACTCGAACATGTACTTGTTTTGAGTGCCTATTTATTTTTGATTGGTCTTTATGGATTGATCACGAGTCGAAATATGGTTAGGGCTCTTATGTGTCTTGAACTTATACTCAATGCAGTTAATATGAATTTCGTAACTTTTTCTGATTTTTTTGATAATTCCCAACTAAAAGGGGATATTTTCTGCATTTTTGTTATAGCAATTGCAGCCGCAGAAGCAGCTATTGGATTAGCTATAGTCTCCTCAATTTATCGTAACAGAAAATCAACTCGCATCAACCAATCGACCTTATTAAATAAGTAGCATAAATAAAAAAATTATAGATTGCAATTTGCATATATAATAGGTTATGAACTACTAGATTATATTTGTTAAAATCTAAGAAATCAAAGTATTTTAGCCCCAGTTTTTTTATCAATTGATCCAGAATTGATTACAAAAATTCTATTAAAGGAAATCATTGCTTCATCTAGTATTTTAATATATCATTCAATTATAAGTTTACTAGATTGAAAATTTATGACATTCAAAAAACTATCGATCCTATGTCACATTCAGTAAAAATTTATGATACCTGTATAGGATGTACTCAATGTGTACGAGCATGCCCTACAGACGTATTAGAAATGATACCTTGGGATGGATGTAAAGCTAAGCAAATAGCTTCCGCTCCAAGAACCGAGGACTGTGTTGGTTGTAAGAGATGTGAATCCGCCTGTCCTACGGATTTTTTGAGCGTTCGAGTTTATTTATGGCATGAAACAACTCGAAGTATGGGTCTAGCTTATTGATACGTTACCGAAAACCGCATTTGAATAAATTTGGAATACATTTTATTTTTTTTATTGACAAGTACTCGTACTCAAAAAAGTTAAATTATATTTTTTTATTTATATATTTTTTTTGAGTACGCGTTCTTTGGACCTGGTGTATCTTGTCTTTACCACGAATGATTTTCCTTGGTTAACAATAATTGTTGTTTTTCCAATATCTGCTGGTTCATTAATGTTATTTCTCCCGCATAGGGGAAATAAAGTAAATAAATGGTATACTATATGTATTTGTATCTTAGAACTTCTTCTAACGACCTACGCTTTTTGTTATAATTTTAAAATGGACGATCCATTAATTCAAATGTCCGAAGATTATAAATGGATCAATTTTTTTCATTTTTACTGGAGAATGGGAATAGATGGACTCTCTATAGGAACAATTTTACTGACGGGATTTATTACTACTTTAGCCACTTTAGCGGCTTTTCCAGTTACTCGGGATTCCCGATTATTCCATTTCCTGATGTTAGCAATGTACAGCGGTCAAATAGGATCATTTTCTTCTCGGGATCTTCTACTTTTTTTCATCATGTGGGAATTAGAATTAATTCCCGTTTATCTACTTTTATCCATGTGGGGTGGAAAGAAACGTCTGTATTCAGCTACAAAATTTATTTTATACACGGCAGGAAGTTCTATTTTTTTATTAATAGGCGTTTTAGGTATAAGTTTATATGGTTCGAACGAACCAACATTAAATTTAGAACTCTTAGCTAATCAATCCTATCCTGTCACACTCGAAATACTATTTTATATTGGATTTCTTATTGCTTTTGCCGTCAAATCACCGATTATACCTTTACATACTTGGTTACCTGATACCCACGGTGAGGCCCATTACAGTACCTGTATGCTTCTCGCTGGAATCTTATTAAAAATGGGCGCATATGGGTTGGTTCGAATCAATATGGAATTATTACCTCACGCTCATTCTATGTTTTCTCCTTGGTTGATGGTAGTCGGTACAATCCAAATAATTTATGCAGCTTCAACATCTCCCGGTCAACGTAATTTAAAAAAGAGAATAGCCTATTCTTCTGTATCTCATATGGGTTTTATAATTATAGGTATTAGTTCTATAACGGATCCTGGACTTAATGGAGCTATTTTACAAATTATTTCTCATGGATTTATTGGCGCTGCACTTTTTTTCTTGGCAGGAACGAGTTATGATCGAATTCGGCTTATTTATCTTGATGAAATGGGTGGAATGGCTATCTCCATTCCAAAAATATTTACAATGTTCACTATCTTATCGATGGCTTCCCTTGCATTGCCGGGCATGAGTGGTTTTGTTGCAGAATTAATTGTTTTTTTTGGAATAATTAACAGCCAAAAATATTTCTTAATTTCTAAAATTTTAATTATTTTTGTAATGGCAATTGGAATGATATTAACTCCTATATATTTATTATCTATGTCACGCCAAATGTTCTATGGATACAAGTTAATTAATGTCAAATACTTTTCTTTTTTTGATTCTGGACCCCGCGAGTTATTTATTTCAATCTCTATTCTTCTACCCATAATTGGTATTGGGATTTATCCTGATTTTGTGCTCTCATTAGCAAGTGACAAGATCGAATCCATTTTATCTAATTATTTTTATGGATAGTTTTCAGGAAATAAAAAAAAGCATTAAATTGAATTGTAATCAGAAGTCTTTGGTCTTTGTATTGTGAGAACCTTTTGAATCATTATACTACTTGATTCAAAAGGTTCTTGATGATTTACTACTAAAACTAAATTAGATTTCTTAATTTATATGAAGTTAGATATAGATGCTTTTTTTTTATTTGGATTTTGAGTCCTTTTTTTTGTTACTGTTTTATTTAATTCGATGTAAATGAACCATAACTATGTAAACCTATTCCTAAAAGATTGACGCCAAAATAGCATATCCAAATTAAAAGAAAACCTATCGAAGCCACAATTGCAGAATTTATACCCCTAACATTCCTATTTGTTTTAATATGTAAATAAATTGCGAATATGGTCCAAGTAATAAATGCCCAAGTTTCCTTTGGATCCCAGTTCCAATATGAACCCCATGTCTCATTAGCCCATACAGCTCCTGAAAGAATGCCGACGGTTAAAAAGATAAAACCAAGACTAATAATACGAAAACTCCAATAATCTAATTGTTCAATCAATTGATACCTATAATAATTTCTAGAAAAATTCAAATTAATGTTTTGTTGTAGTAAAATCGCATTTTTTTCATTTATGTAGTAAAGTACATCAAAAGAAAATAATTTATTTACTAAAAAATTTTTTTTTATATTCTTTTTCCAAAAAGTAGGTCCGACTTTGCGAAATGTAATAACTAAAAGAGCTATTGATAATAATGATCCGCATAATAGAGCGCCATAGCCTAATATCATCATACTTACATGCATCATTAACCACTGGGACTGGAGAGCTGGTACTAATATTGCAGACTGAGGCATTTTGTTTAAAAGACTTGAAGTAGCAAAACCCTGGATAAAAATAGCACTTGGCGCAGTTATTGCGTTTAAGTTATTTTTTTGTTTTTTATTAAAATAGGAAACCATATGAATAATTGAAAAAGCCCATGAAAGAAAAATTAATGATTCATATAAATTACTTAATGGAAAATGTCCTGAATAAATCCAACGAGTGAATAATAATCCTGTTATCCCAAAAAACGTAATTACGATTCCTTTATCTGATGAATCAAAAAATCCTATGATTTCATCTAAATTAACTAAGAAAGTTAAAAAATAAATTATCAGTACAATTGAAACGACCGAAAAAGATATATGAGTTAATATATGCTCTAAAATTGAAAAAATCATAAAAAATTTGTTAAAAATTAATAAATTAATACTAAGTTTTACCCGATTTTAGAAAAAAAAAAGTCGGGTATTATTTTGATTATAAAACTTATAATATCTCTTTTATAAGATCTTATGCCGCTACTCGGACTCGAACCGAGATGCTCTAGCACTGCTTCCTAAGAGCAGCGTGTCTACCAATTTCACCATAGCGGCAACTTGTTCAAAACAATACTAACAAGTTTTGATTAAATCGTCGAGATGAAAATTTAAATAAAGAAGCCAATTGACTGGAATTTACAATCGATTTAATAAATCAAAACTTGTTTAAATAGGTTTTGGGGGTTTGAAGTCAATTAAGATCTTTTTTTTTATCTGAGTTATTTGAAATTATTTAAATTCACTTTTTGTCCTTTATATTTTTTTCTAAAATACAATGAAAAATCTAACTAAATTAAAGTAGTGTAGTTGGGACGTTAACCCAAAGACAAAACTCTAAATGCTCTTTATCATTTTTTTTTTTATCATTGTTATGATAAAAAAAAAAAATGATAGATTCAATTTCTCAGTTCCATTAATAAAAAAAAATGCTTTTTCTAAAAATGAAAACTTCTCCAAAATGTTTCGAAATTTTAAATAAAATCAGATTTTCCTACTTGTTCAAGAGAAATAAAAAAAAAGATGTATCAAAATATTGATTTTGATACATCTTTTTATATTGTACAAACAGTCCAAACATAAAATTTTTTTTTCACTTAAATTAATTAATTTGAAAAACCTATTGATTTCGCTTAAAGATCTTTTATTTCCTCTTAAAGAGGAAATAAAAGATCTTTATTTATTATTGCATCAAGATAGCGATGGGGAAAAAAGAATCCCTTTTTTTGGAACTAAAAAAAAAAGGAACCTTTCTTTTTTATTTTTATCTATATATTGTCTTTTTTTCTCTTTTAGTTCCTTTTTTTTTTTATGTATTCTAAAAAATTTGTTTTGAAGTTAGGCTAATTCTAATTATTATAGTGTTTTTTATTTATTTTGTTGTACAAAAAAACTTTTTGAATTACCTGTAGAAAGTGATTTCCCTAACGAAAAGGCTTTCAACGATGTCCAATATCCCTTCCGTTTCCAAATTTTTTTACGAATACGCTTTTTCGCGATAGAAGTACGTTTTTTTGGAACTGCCATTCAAAAATGAAAAACAAGTTTTTCTGTGGTATAATTGGATGTCAAAGACATTTATTATTCTATTCTTTCGTACTCCATATCAAGTTATTTTTTCTTTCAAATTTTATTATATATTATTTTCAAAACAAAAAAGACATTCAAAAGTTTAAAACCCAACTGTTTTTTACTTTTTTTTTTTTTTTATTTGGTTATTAAAAAATTTTTGATTTAACGTTTGAAATCCGTATGAGAGTGCTAATTTAATTAATCTATACTGATGATTATATTATCAAAAAAATTATGAGATTTCTTCACATCATATGTAAAAAAAAATATCAATTATAATAATCTTTCTTGGAAATAAAAAAAGCTCACTTAGTGTACTGGAAGACAATCACTAAATTCCATAATTAAAATTCATTCCTTAATAATTTTAAATAATCAAACTCAACTAACTTTGTTTTAGGTAAAGTTTTAATATTATATAATTAATATTCAGTATTTTTTTTTCATGTAAATCTTTGTTCTATTCTTAATATATGTATATAAATTATTGTAATAGGGAATTATAATTCACGTTTTCTGTATCTGCATAAAATCACAATTTTATTTATATTTAGTAGTAATAAAAAAAAAAGACAACTAATTTTTTTTACAGTAACTTAGTAATATTATTTAATCATTTCGAATTTTTTGATTTGAATATATATTTCTTTTCAAAGATTTATGAAGGATTATACTAATTCGAAAAATTTCTATTTAAGTTTTAAATCGCATACGTTTTTATTGTCCCCTTTGAAAAAAATATATATACAAACCAGTGAATAAGAAATAATAAATTTAAGAATAAAATAAAAAGGGTTT